TCTGCACTATGATCCTTACATTCAGGATACTAAATCTAATTGTAATAATCACATTAATAGTTGCATTGACTCTTATTTTCGTTCTCACATCTGTATTGATAGTCACTTTTTAGGCGATAGTAATAATTCCAATGAAAGTTACATTTATAATTTCATTTGTAGTGAAAGTGGAAAGATTCGTGAAAGCAAAAATAACAAGATAAGAACTAATATGAATCGTAGTAATTTAATGAGTTCTAAGGATTTATATATAACTAAAACCTATAATCAATTGTGGATTCAATGCGACAATTGTTATGGATTAATGTATAAGAAAGTCAAAATGAATGTTTGTGAACAATGTGGACATTATTTGAAAATGAGTAGTTCAGAGAGAATCGAGCTTTCGATTGATCGGGGTACTTGGAATCCTATGGATGAAGACATGGTCTCTGCGGATCCCATAAAATTTCATTCGCGGGAGGAAACTTATAAAAAACGTATTGACTCTGCTCAAAAAATGACAGGATTGACTGACGCTGTTCAAACAGGTACAGGTCAACTAAACGGTATTCCGGTAGCCATTGGGGTTATGGATTTTCAGTTTCTGGGGGGTAGTATGGGATCCGTAGTAGGCGAAAAAATAACTCGTTTGATCGAGTATGCTACCAATCAACGTTTACCTCTTATTTTAGTGTGTTCTTCCGGAGGAGCGCGAATGCAAGAAGGAAGTTTAAGTTTGATGCAAATGGCTAAAATTTCTTCGGTTTTATGTGATTATCAATCAAGTAAAAAGTTATTCTATATATCAATTCTTACATCTCCTACTACCGGTGGGGTGACAGCTAGTTTTGGTATGTTGGGGGATATCATTATTGCCGAACCCTATGCCTATATTGCATTTGCGGGTAAAAGAGTAATTGAACAAACATTGAAAAAAGCCGTGCCTGACGGTTCGCAAGCGGCTGAATCTTTATTACGTAAGGGCTTGTTGGATGCAATTGTACCCCGTAATACTTTAAAAGGTGTTCTGAGTGAGTTATTTCAGCTCCATGCTTTTTTTCCTTTGAACAAAAATTAAATCAAATAGAACAGTTAGTTTATCAGAATTAAACGAAAACCCTGAAAAATGCATTTTTATTTAGAATCATTTTTTTATCGATATTCTTGTTTACTACTCAGTAAACCTCTATCAACAAGATAAAAGTGAATTTTTGCTTTCGGGAAGTTAAAATTCTACTAGACAAATAAAACAAAGTTCATTTTTCTCTCTTGCTTGCATATGTATAGATATCTCAAATAGAGATATATACAGATCTGTAGATAGTCTTCCATCTTTTTGCATTTCCCGAAAACTCCCTGTTGTTGGATCAGATTCTAAAAAATTTTTATTTATTAATGACTAAATGACTATTAGAAGCCAAAAAGAACAAAAAGAATCATAAATCTAACAAGGGGATTATGATACATCTATTTTATTTTGAAAGATGAATAAGTCTATTTATTTAGTTTGGCCTTTCTTGTACCTTTTTTTATTCTATAGGTTCTATTCTATATATTTCTATTAGGTTGTATATTAGTTTTAGATATATATATATTTACTTAAAGATACTTAGTATAATTATATAATATATATAATAGAAATAATAAAAATATTCTAAGATATCTTTAGAATTCAGAATATAACAATAACAGGTACAAATATTAAATTGAGGTACCCATTTTATGACAACTTTCAACAACTTACCCTCTATTTTTGTGCCTTTAGTAGGCCTAGTCTTTCCGGCACTTGCAATGGCTTCTTTATTTCTTCATATTCAAAAAAATAAGATTTTTTAGATCGGCTGAGACCTAATCGTATCACTCCTTTTTTTTTAACTTCGATTCGATAAGACCCATTTGGTAGAATATTATATAACACATAGATTCCTACAAACATAAATAAAAAAAGCTCTTATGCATGTGTAAACGTATTATATGGGTAAATAAATTTGCGCTCTTTTGAAAAACGTATCATCATCGGGCCGATGTATGAAATTCAAGTCAATGTATTTATTTGTATGTATATAGCTATAGGAGATCGTATAAAGGAAGGAGATGTAATTATTTTAGATATAAACACTTCTATGAATTACTCCTAAGGTAAAGGTTCACAACAAAATAGTTGATGAGAGTCACTTTGAAAAAAAAAAGGAAAGTCATATTTTCTCAATTCCAAAAAATTGTATAACTGGATCTAATATATATGAGTTGGCGATCAGAATCTATATGGATAGAATTTATAACGGGGTCTCGAAAAACAAGTAATTTCTTCTGGGCCTTTATACTTTTTTTAGGTTCATTAGGATTCTTATTGGTTGGAACTTCCAGTTATCTTGGTAGAAATTTTATATCGTTATTTCCGTCTCAGCAAATCCTTTTTTTTCCTCAAGGGATTGTGATGTCTTTCTATGGGATCGCGGGTCTCTTTATTAGTTGCTATTTGTGGTGCACTATTTTGTGGAATGTGGGTAGTGGTTATGATCTTTTCGACCGAAAAGAAGGAATAGTGCGTATTTTTCGTTGGGGATTTCCTGGAAAAAGCCGTCGCATCTTTTTACGATTCCTTATGAAAGATATTCAGTCCATCAGAATAGAAGTTAAAGAGGGTGTTTCTGCTCGGCGTGTCCTTTATATGGAAATTCGAGGTCAAGGGGCTATTCCTTTAATTCGTACTGATGAGAATTTTACTACACGAGAAATTGAGCAAAAAGCTGCTGAATTGGCTTACTTCTTGCGTGTACCAATTGAAGTATTTTGAAATGAATTAATTTTAAAAGACTAAATGCTTCGGCAGTAGGAAGAAAAAACTAAAGAATTTCTTTCTTTTTTTTTCGATTGAACATTCATCTATTCTTTTAGGCTCGTTTTTTTATATATTTGATAGAAAAGAAAAGGAGTTTCTTCGTCTAGAAATTTGAAAAAGTTCTTTTAGTATTTATCGAAAAAAAGGGGAATAACATCCTAGAAACCAAATTTTTTTCTTAATTAAAATTGGAAGTGTATTCTGAGTCTATTTCTGTATTCTTTCTAGATTCAAAGCAAAGACTAAGTATTTAATCAAAAGAAAAAGAGAAAATGAATTCATAGGCTGAATAAATTCTATTCGAATTATAATAGAAACTCATGCTCGATAGAAATATTAGATCTAATAGAATCAACAAATGAGGTAGGTTCATTAATAATTCACAGATTAAAAATGGCAAAAAAGAAAGCATTCATTCCTTTTTTTTATTTTACATCTATAGTCTTTTTGCCCTGGTTGATCTCTCTCTGCTGTAATAAAAGTTTGAAAACTTGGATTACTAATTGGTGGAATACTAGACAATGCGAAACCTTTTTGAATGATATTCAAGAAAAAAGTGTTCTAGAAAAATTCATACAATTAGAGGAACTATTCCAGCTGGATGAAATGATAAAGGAATACCCAGAAACCGATTTACAACAATTTCGTCTAGGAATCCACAAAGAAACGATCCAATTCATCAAGATACACAATGAGTATCGTATCCATACAATCTTGCACTTCTCGACAAATCTAATATCTTTCGTTATTCTAAGTGGTTATTCCTTTTGGGGTAAGGAAAAGCTTTTTATTCTGAATTCTTGGGTTCAAGAATTCCTATATAATTTAAGCGATACAATTAAAGCTTTTTCGATTCTTTTATTAACTGATTTATGTATCGGATTCCATTCGCCTCACGGTTGGGAACTAATGATTGGTTATATTTACAAAGATTTTGGGTTTGCTCATTATGAGCAAATTTTATCTGGTCTAGTTTCTACCTTTCCAGTCATTCTTGATACAATTTTTAAATATTGGATCTTTCGTTATTTAAATCGTGTATCTCCGTCACTTGTAGTGATTTATCATGCAATAAATGACTAAAAAATAATTCAATGATCCAATTATAATCTTTCTTGCCTTATACATCATAACCAAATCAAAGTCGTATTTACTTTACTCTTTTTACCCACGAGGGATTCCTTGTATATTTCAACAAAAAAATTTTATTTTTTCAGTAAATGTAAATAGCAGAATTGTGGCTAGGGAAGTATATTATCAACCTACCTAACTTTATTGTAGAAATTTTCGGGATAAATGATTGGACCATGCAAACTAGAAATACCTTTTCTTGGATAAGGGAAGAGATTACTCGCTCCATATCTGTCTCACTCATGATATATATAATAACTTGGGCATCCATTTCAAGCGCATATCCAATTTTTGCCCAGCAGAATTATGAAAATCCACGAGAGGCAACTGGGCGTATTGTATGTGCCAATTGCCATTTAGCTAATAAGCCCGTGGATATTGAGGTTCCACAGGCGGTACTTCCTGATACTGTATTTGAAGCAGTTGTTAAAATTCCTTATGATATGCAACTAAAACAAGTTCTAGCTAATGGTAAAAAAGGAGCTTTGAATGTGGGAGCTGTTCTTATTTTACCGGAGGGGTTTGAATTAGCCCCCCCTGATCGTATTTCACCCGAGATGAAAGAAAAGATAGGAAATCTGTCTTTTCAGAATTATCGCCCCAATAATAAAAATATTCTTGTGATAGGTCCTGTTCCTGGTCAAAAATATAGTGAAATAACCTTTCCTATTCTTGCCCCAGACCCTGCTACTAATAAAGATGTTCACTTCTTAAAATATCCCATATACGTAGGTGGAAACAGGGGAAGGGGTCAGATTTATCCTGATGGTAGCAAAAGTAACAATACAGTTTATAATGCTACGGCAGGAGGGATAATAAGCAAAATTTTACGAAAAGAAAAGGGGGGATACGAAATAACCATAGTGGATGCATCGAATGGACGCCAAGTGATTGATATTATCCCTCGAGGCCTAGAACTTCTTGTTTCAGAGGGCGAATCCATTAAACTTGATCAACCATTAACGAGTAATCCTAATGTGGGTGGATTTGGTCAGGGGGATGCGGAAATAGTACTTCAAGATCCATTACGTGTCCAAGGCCTTTT